CATTGAATTTCTCCTTTTGGGAGACGGAAATCTACGAAACTCTCATAAAAAATAAAAAATAGTTAATGTGTTTATCTATTTGTTAAATACGAGTTTTCATATTATATTATACATGATTTTTATTTTTATCGAACACAAATTTATAAATAATCGAACAAATTTTTTTATCGTAACTAAGCGAATAGATTCTTATCTACTGGTTGTGTCTTATATAGTCCGCAACAAACTTTTACTTATCCGAAATTTTACTGAATTTTTTTACGAATAAGCTATGCTTTATAAGCAATGAAAAGATTTATAGTTAAGATTATTAGCGAGAATATGGTTAGTTTACTGGATTATGCAGGTACGTTTGTCCACATACTTAAAAAAAAAAGGAAGTCAGAGTGTATAATAAAAACACGTAGGGTTAAATATAGGCTAAATAACTGAAGTAACATAATATTGTTTTAGTAACTTGTATTGAACAGTAAATATCACTTTTAATATATATATCGGGATAGTAGGATTTGAACCTACGGCACCCTGCTCCCAAAGCAGGTACTCTACCAAACTGAGCTATATCCCGTTATGAATGTAATCATTAAGAGAACTATAACATACATTCAAAAATCTGTTAAGTAATTAAAATTTAACAAATTTTTTACGTATACATACAAATTAGGCATTCACATTTTTTCCCGCCATAACATCCTGTAATTCTTCTAGAATTGGAATACCTTGATTCTTTAATCTTTTAATTAATATTCGTACAACCGATTTTAATATTTGACCATTTTGAATACCTTTAATTAAAGATTTAAAAAAGGCTCGTATTGTAGAGTTACCATCTGAATTTACGACCATTAAAAGATATTTAAGTCGACAAAGTACAATATGCTAAAAACACAACTATATTTCGATAATTATTATTCTCCCCTTGAAATTTTTCAGTTTCAAATAATTCAGTTGTAAAATTCGCTTCTCACTGCGTAAAATCTAAGTTAATTGGTTTTTTTTTTCGCTCGTTCATATAATGAAAAAATATATGAGAAAATTTACCCAGCATCGGCACATATTTCCTGGGTTTAACCTCATAACGTTGGTGTTCTTAGATAAAAGTTATAATAACTAATTTGTAATTCTTACTATGGCAATTCTAAAATTAAATTGAAAAGCCAAGACAAAACTTCTTTATTTTCAATAAGAAATTTACCGCGTTCAGCAAGTTATCTTAATGTAAAAGATGAATTTTTTGTCTTAAGCATGTTTTTTAAAAACTCTTTTAATTTTTTATTTTTGTCTTCAATAATTTCATCTACTACATTTTCCATAACTGAAGTACTAAGTTCTTTGGCTTCCCGTTCTAAATAAATTAATAATTTGTCTAATAAAATGAATACGAATTGTATGAGGAATAGTGAGACAAGAAATGATCTTGGATCATTGAACCTCGTCACTATGTTGTAGTAATCAAAGTCATTGTACAATCGTCTGAAAATAACAAATTTCCTGTATTAAAATCTCTTAAATTTAGGTAATTTATTTTTTGAAAACTTGACAACTACTATAAACTATTCTATATAATATTACTAATAAAATAAACAAATTCATTTAATAAAATTAAAATGGTTTTTAACAACCGTATCAAAGAAGTACAAAAACTAGTTTTTGATGGATGTACAGTAGTTTTTGATTCCATTGCTAAGTTTTTAGGGTATCCAGATGTTCCTGGAATGCCAATTTTTCCATTAGACCCGAAAGCACGGGATCAATTAACAAGTCAAGATTTATTGCCTAAACATATTACAGATATACCGCCTAACCAAGTACAACGTCCTGAAACTTTAACGGAAGCATTATTTGGCACCTTTCCTTATACAATGCCAATTGAAAAACACTTTTATCAACATAAAGCAGAAGGGTATTATAATTTTTATGTTGAAAATTATAGAAACATGTACTTTCTTCCTGACTGGTTATCAGGATATATCCAAATTCATTTGAATATAACAGTTGATCATTCTAATTTAGAATTGTGCCGAGATGTATTCTTTTATGTTGTATTACTTTACGGAGCCATTGTTAGTATTCGGACAACATTATTTTGGATGCTTGCAATTAATCCTTATACTTACCCTTGGGTATTTGCAGTTGATTTTGTAGATTGGATTTACGATGGGTTAGCTGGAATATTACCATGTGTTGTAGGAATTGATTTAGTCCCAACCTTTTTAGCTATGTTGATTGGAAAAATTGCCGATTCTGTCAATCATTTAGTTTTCACTATGCCATTTTTACCAAGTGAAGGAAATAAAGTTAAAATGTTAATTGATGGCGAGTTGAAAGATGTTATACAATTTCATTATTTACCATATTTATGGTATAAATATCCAATACCTTTGGATCTTAGAGAATTTTGGTATTCTGAACGTCCAGATATATTAAATTTTATGGAAAAAAACTATAGCCAATTTGGTATAAATTTTCAACCATTACTTTCAGGTTCTGAAGCAAGTCCTATATTAGATTCAACAACTTTTGTAAATTCTATTATTACTTCTTCTAAGCATTTTTTAGACCTTATTTAAGTAATATATAAAATTTTGATAAAATTTCTAGGTTTTAATGATCAAAAGGAAAAATAAATAATTCGGTATTCGATTGGGTTTTAATGTTAGGTGGGTGAAATTTTATATAAATCTAAACGACTAAAACCATTTTGACTTTCGAAAAGTAAATAAACTTATTTACTTTTCGAAAGTCAAAATGGTTTTATTAATCATCTTCTACAATTACTCGAAATAAATGCAAGCCAAGCACTTCGCATAATATGAACAGCAAGAAGTAGTTGACGTAAATGGCCAAGACCTGGGTGTTGTCGGATTAACAGTTCTATCGATCCCATTTCTGCATACTTGTTCCATTGCACACAATTTAATGGCTTTCTTTATTATTCCAGTCAATTTGCGCGCTTTACTAACTTTTTAATAATATAAGAGCCGTCTACAACTTTCGCCGAAATTTCATCAGCAAACATTAGGCTAATTAAGAACAAGGTTGGCAGCAGGATCACAATAGTTTTTGTAACTCGTTTAAATACTGGATCAGTTGGTATCTTCTCGGCTTATGTGCCTCTAGAAAGACCGTGAAAATGCATAGGTTTTCTCCTTAAAAAATTTTTAAGATGTGTGAATAGTAATTGGATTTGATAAAATTGCTGAATTATTTCAATAACTATTTGTTTGAAACTGTATATTATGAATAGATTAGTATAATTAAATATATTTAAATTAAATATTTAATTATATTTTTAATTAATGAAGTAATAATATTTAGAACATGGTATAATATTATTTAGATTTACTTCTCACATTCAAGTGATAAATAAAAACTAAATTATGGATATTTTAAGAGAGTTTGATCCTGGCTCAGGATGAACGCTGGCGGTATGCCTAACACATGCAAGTCGTACGAGAGTTTTTAACTCTAGTGGCGGACGGGTGAGTAACACGTGAGAATTTGCCTTTAGGAGGGGGATAACAATTGGAAACGAATGCTAATACCCCATATGCTTTCGAGTGAAATGGATTTATATTTATTCGCCTAAAGAGAAGCTCGCGGCTGATTAGCTTGTTGGTAAGGTAAGAGCTTACCAAGGCGACGATCAGTATCTGGTTTGAGAGGACGATCAGACACACTGGAACTGAGACACGGTCCAGACTCCTACGGGAGGCAGCAGTGGGGAATTTTCCGCAATGGGCGAAAGCCTGACGGAGCAATACCGCGTGAGGGAAGACTGCCTATGGGTTGTAAACCTCTTTTTTCAGGGAGGAATAAAATGACGTGTACCTGAAGAATAAGCATCGGCTAACTCCGTGCCAGCAGCCGCGGTAAGACGGAGGATGCAAGTGTTATCCGGAATCACTGGGCGTAAAGCGTCTGTAGGTGGTTTGATAAGTCAACTGTTAAATCTTGAGGCTCAACTTCAAAATCGCAGTCGAAACTATTAGACTAGAGTATAGTAGAGGTAAAGGGAATTTCCAGTGGAGCGGTGAAATGCGTAGATATTGGAAAGAACACCGATGGCGAAAGCACTTTACTGGGCTATTACTAACACTCAGAGACGAAAGCTAGGGTAGCAAATGGGATTAGATACCCCAGTAGTCCTAGCTGTAAACTATGGATACTAGATGTTGAACAGATCGACCTGTGCAGTATCAAAGCTAACGCGTTAAGTATCCCGCCTGGGAAGTATGCACGCAAGTGTGAAACTCAAAGGAATTGACGGGGGCCCGCACAAGCGGTGGAGCATGTGGTTTAATTCGATGCAACGCGAAGAACCTTACCAGGGTTTGACATGATACGAATTTCTTTGAAAGAAGAAAGTGCCGTTTGGAGCGTATACACAGGTGGTGCATGGCTGTCGTCAGCTCGTGTCGTGAGATGTTGGGTTAAGTCCCGCAACGAGCGCAACCCTTGTTTTTAGTTGCCTTTTATGGAACTCTAAAAAGACTGCCGGTTATAAACCGGAGGAAGGTGGGGATGACGTCAAGTCAGCATGCCCCTTACACCCTGGGCTACACACGTGCTACATTGGGCGAGACAATGAGATGCAAATCTGCAAAGACTAGCTAATCTATAAACTCGTTCTAAGTTCGGATTGTAGGCTGCAACTCGCCTACATGAAGGTGGAATCGCTAGTAATCGCTGGTCAGCCATACAGCGGTGAATTCGTTCCCGGGCCTTGTACACACCGCCCGTCACACCATGGAAGCTGGTTATACCCGAAGTCATTACTCTAACCGTTTGGAGGAGGGTGCCTAAGGTAGAATTAGTGACTGGGGTGAAGTCGTAACAAGGTAACCGTACTGGAAGGTGCGGTTGGATCACCTCCTTTTTTAAAAAGATTTTAAAAATTTTGGTCGATAACAATACTTTGAATCTAAAGATTCAAAGGGCTATTAGCTCAGTTGGTTAGAGCGCACCCCTGATAAGGGTGAGGTCTCTGGTTCAAATCCAGAATGGCCCAGCGGGGGTATAGCTCAGTTGGTAGAGCACCGCCTTTGCACGGCGGTTGTCAGCGGTTCGACTCCGCTTACCTCCAAATTTAAAATAGTAATAATTGTATTTTAAATTCATATATTAAAACTAAAATTATTAGTTTCCGTGTTAAATTCAAGGAACTAAGAGTTTATGGGGGATACCTTGGCATTCAGAAGCGATGAAGGACGTGGTTACCGACGATACGCTTCGGGGAGCTGGAAACAAGCTATGATCCGGAGGTTTCCGAATGAGGCAACTTTTTAACTACTTATTGAATTCATAGATAAGAAAGAGCAAACCTAGAGAATTGAAACATCTTAGTACCTAGAGGAAAAGAAAGTAAAAACGATTCCCTGAGTAGCGGCGAGCGAAACGGGATTAGCCTAAACTTAATTATCAATTAAGGGTAGTGGGACAGTAATAAAAGAATCAATGGAACGATTAGAGGAATAAGTTTGGAATACTTAACCATAGAAAGTGAAAGTCTTGTACTCGAAAATTGAACCAATTCAATTGTATCCCAAGTAGCATGGAGCACGTGAAATTCCGTGTGAATCTGCGAGGACCACCTCGTAAGGCTAAATATTCCTGAATGACCGATAGTGAAACAGTACCGTGAGGGAAAGGTGAAAAGAACCCCGGGAGGGGAGTGAAAAGAACATGAAACCATAAACTTACAAGCAGTAGGAGGACGACTAAAACGTCTGACTGCGTGCCTGTTGAAGAATGAGCCGGCGACTTATAGTTAGTGGCAGGTTAAAGTAGTGAATACTGAAGCCACAGTGAAAGCGAGCCTGAATAGGGCGTTTGTCACTAGTTATAGACCCGAACCCGGATGATCTAACCATGGTCAGGTTGAAGCTTAGGTAATACTAAGTGGAGGACCGAACCGACTGATGTTGAAAAATCAGCGGATGAATTGTGGTTAGGGGTGAAATGCCAATCGAATTCGGAGCTAGCTGGTTCTCCCCGAAATGCGTTTTGGCGCAGCGGTGAATGTTATAATTTAGGGGTAAAGCACTGTTAAGTATGCGGGCTGGTAATTCGGTACCAAATCGTTGCAAACTAAGAATACTAAATGTATAGTTCACCAGTAAGACTGTGGGGGATAAGCTCCATTGTCAAGAGGGAAACAGCCCAGAGCACCAGTTAAGGCCCTTAAATAATTACTAAGTGGTAAAGGAGGTGGGAGTGCATAAACAATCAGGAGGTTTGCTTAGAAGCAGCAATCCTTTAAAGAGTGCGTAATAGCTCACTGATCGAGTAAACCTGCGCCGAAAATGTATGGGACTAAGTAATTTGCCGAAACTGTGCGATATATATTTATATATCGGTAGGGGAGCGTTCTGTTGTAGGTCGAAGTATTAGCGTAAGCGGATATGGACGAAGCAGAAGTGAGAATGTCGGCTTGAGTAACGAAAATATAGGTGAGAATCCTATACCCCGAAAACCCAAGGTTTCCTCCGGAAGGCTCGTCCGCGGAGGGTAAGTCAGGACCTAAGGCGAGGCTGAAAAGCGTAGTCGATGGACAACGGGTTAATATTCCCGTACCGTTTTTTATTGATATCGAGGGACGGAGAAGGCTAAGCTAGCCGGATATTGGTTTTACCGGTTTAAACGTTCGAGATGTTGAGAAGCGGCGAAAACGCTTTGAGTTGAGACGTGAATACGAGACGCTAAGGCGTCGAAGTAGTGTATGTCATACTTCCAAGAAAAGCTTGCACTGTCATAAATAAAAAATGCCTGTACCATAACCGACACAGGTGGGTAGGTAGAGTATACTAAGGGGCGCGAGATAACTCTCTCTAAGGAACTCGGCAAAATAACTCCGTAACTTCGGGAGAAGGAGTGCCTTATTTATAAGGTTGCAATAACAAGATCCAAGCAACTGTTTATCAAAAACACAGGTCTCCGCTAAGTCGCAAGACGATGTATGGGGGCTGACGCCTGCCCAGTGCCAGAAGGTTAAAGAAGTTGGTTAGCACTTGCGAAGCTGATAACTGAAGCCCTGGTGAACGGCGGCCGTAACTATAACGGTCCTAAGGTAGCGAAATTCCTTGTCGGGTAAGTTCCGACCCGCACGAAAGGCGTAATGATTTGGATACTGTCTCGGAGAGGGGCTCGGTGAAATAGACTTGTCTGTGAAGATGCGGACTACCTGCACCAGGACAGAAAGACCCTATGAAGCTTTACTGTAACTTGAAATTGAAATTGGACTTTATTCGCGCAGTATAGGTGGGAGGCGTTGATTGTAATCTTGCGGGATTATTGGAGCCATCAGTGAGATACCACTCTTGTAATGTTAGATTTCTAACTTTGTATCATTATCTGGTCAAAGAACAGTTTCAGGCGGGCAGTTTGACTGGGGCGGTCGCCTCCTAAACGGTAACGGAGGCGTACAAAGGTTTCCTCTGAACGGTTAGAAATCGTATCTAGAGTGTAAAGGCATAAGGAAGCTTGACTGTGAGACCTACAAGTCGAGCAGGGACGAAAGTCGGTCTTAGTGATCTGACGGTACTGAGTGGAAAGGCCGTCACTCAACGGATAAAAGTTACTCTAGGGATAACAGGCTGATCTCCCCCAAGAGTTCACATCGACGGGGAGGTTTGGCACCTCGATGTCGGCTCATCGCATCCTGGGGCGGTAGTACGTCCCAAGGGTTGGGCTGTTCGCCCATGAAAGCGGTACGCGAGCTGGGTTCAGAACGTCGTGAGACAGTTCGGTCCATATCCGGTGTAGGCGTTAGAATATTGAGAGGAGCCTTCTTTAGTACGAGAGGACCGAGAAGGACATACCTCTGGTGTACCAGTTATCGTGCCAACGGTAAACGCTGGGTAGCTATGTATGGAGTGGATAACCGCTGAAAGCATCTAAGTGGGAAGCCCACCTCAAGATAAGTATTCTCATCACGAAAGTGAGTAAGGTCACGGTAAGACTAACCGTTTGATAGGCATTAAGTGTAAGTACAGTAATGTATGTGCTGAGATGTCCTAATAGACCGAGGACTTGAATTTTTTAAATCTTTAAGATATTAGAAATATCTTAAAGATTTTTTGCTTTGGTGTTTTTAGTGTACTGAGCGGAACCACACTGATCCATCTCGAACTCAGTTGTGAAACGTTATAAATCGACGACAATACTTGGGGGGGGACCTCCTGGGAAGATAGTTCAATGCCAAAGTTTTAAATAATCGACACCTGGAAATAGATAAGTAAGCGATTCAATAATTAGATCTAACGTTTTCTCCTTCTGTACTTGTAATTATTATTTTCGCCAATGGAGAATTTCTTAATGGTGATAATCTAATTGCTATACCAATCAATTTCAATTGATAATAAAATTTGTGTAAACATAGAAATAATTATTAATGTATTAAAGTATAATAGCTTAATTTTAATAATCCCCTACTCAACCTGTTAAGTCTGTGTAATTAGGTATAAACGCCCCTTATGGGTATATTTTATTCTTTGACCCCTTCATTAATTTAACGGGAAATATTTTTTTTATCTTCCGTCTTAATAACTAGAACCGACTTATTTTCAGTTTGATTTTAGCCCAGTGTTATAGGGGGGTGTAAATGTATTTACATGGTGTATAGTTGTTAAATTACGAGATCTACTTAAACTTGGGTCGAATGACGAAGGCAATACAATTAAAAAATATCTTATCGAAACTTATTTAGAATTTACTTTACCATTGATTAAAAAATTAGTGCCAAGTTTACTCAACTAGATAATAAAATTAATTAATAATGTTAATTGAGTTGTTAACTATTATTAACACAAGGGTTATTATGTAAATTCTTAAAAATATTTAAAGTTTTATATATAATATTAAGTATAATACTAGTGATTAACATTATTTTCTGTATTTAAATTTTTAACATTTCTAGAGGATTATCAGTTATGGATACTCGTTTACTAGTAATCGCTGCGCCTGTTTTAGTAGCAGCATCATGGGCTTTGTTTAATATTGGTCGTTTAGCAATTCAACAAATTCAACGTTTATCACGTTAAAAAATAATTACAAGGCTAGAAAAACCAAAAATAGTCTTGTAATTATTATGGTTAAAGATTTACAAATTTTTTTAATTTAATTAGTTAAATTTTTAATGGATTTCTTAAACGTAATCTGCACAAATCTAGACAAATTAAATTCTATTTTGTACAATAACTTAACAAACTATCTGAATTAAAGATAAAAGAATTAAAAAGTCATGGCTGTACCTAAAAAACGGACATCAAAAGCAAAAAAGAATAGTCGTAAAGCTAATTGGAAAAAAAAAGCAGCGAAATCTGCACAAAAATCTTTATCATTAGCCAAGTCAATATTACGGGGTAAAACTACAAGTTTTGTATATCGTCTTTATGTCGATGAATAATTTTAAAATTTTCTTAGTATAAAATTAACCATATATTAAGAAAATTTGAAATTTTCGTATTATTAATGAAAAAATAAATCTTAATTTATAGATTTTATTTGATAATATCATATTAGCGGATGTGGCGAAATTGGTAGACGCGCTAGATTTAGGTCCTAGTAACTTTTGTTTTGAGAGTTCGAGTCTCTCCATCCGCATTTTTAAAATTGTTTAATTAATTTTTTGAATATTTGTTATATGGTTCTTCCATTTACTCTACAACAATTACGTATTTTTAAAGCTATCGCTTCCGAAAAAAGTTTTACTCAAGCCGCTGAAATTTTATTTGTTTCGCAACCTTCTTTAAGTAAACAAATTAAAACTTTAGAAAACCGTTTAGGTATATTATTATTAAATCGAACCGGCAATAAAATATCTTTAACTGAAGCAGGTAATGTTTTTCTTCAATATTCCGAACGAATACTTGCTTTATGTGAAGAAAGTTGTCGAGCGTTAAATGATTTAAAAGATGGCGAACGAGGAAATTTAAAAGTAGGTGCCAGTCAAACTATTGGTGCATATTTAATGCCCCGTGTTTTAACTTTATTTGCTCAAAGTTATCCACAAATTACTCTAAATATTGATATTGATTCAACTCGAATTATTGCAAAAAAAGTTGCTGATCGAATTATCGATATTGCCATTGTTGGAGGAGATATTCCAGCTGGTTTAAAAAAAAATTTAGAAATTGAAGATTTTGTTGAAGATGAATTAATTTTAATAATCCCTAAGTCACATCCATTTGCAAGAAAAAAAAGAAAAAAAATTAGCCAAGAAGATCTTTATCATTTAAACTTTATAACATTAAATTCAAATTCTACAATTCATAAATTTATTGATAATATTCTCATTCAAAACAATATTCGAACTAAACAATTTAATGTAATTATGGAATTAAATTCTATTGAAGCTATAAAGACAGCCGTTAGTCTTGGTCTAGGGGCTGCATTTGTCTCGTCATCCGCGATAGAAAAAGAAATTGAATTAAAAACAGTTGAAATTATAACGATCGAAAATATTAGAATAACTCGAACATTATCACTCATTACAAATACCGATTCACATAGGTCTAAAGCTTTTGATTTTTTTTATAATGAATTATGGTTACTTAAAAATTTATAAATTTATCTAGTTCTAATTAAAGTTGACTTAAGTGATTTTTATTTTGTACTATTATTTTATAAAAATAGAAAATCTTCTAAATTATGAAATACGCAATTGTAGAAATTAGCGGAAGACAATTTTGGATTGAAACAGGAAAATATTACGATCTAAACCGTATTCCAACAGAACTGGGAAAAGAAATTATACTAAATAGAGTTTTACTAGTTAATAATGATGGTGATCTTTTAATAGGAAAACCTTATTTAGAGAGTGTAAAAGTTAAAGGAAAGATTTTAGAACATTTACGTAGTCGTAAAACTATTGTATATAAAATGCGCCCTAAGAAAAAAACTCGTAAAAAACAAGGACACAGACAAGATTTAACTCGAGTTCTTATTGAAGAAATAAATATAAATTAAAAATACTTAAGGAATATAAAGATGGCACATAAAAAAGGTGCAGGTAGTACAAAAAATGGACGTGATTCAAATGCTAAACGCCTAGGCGTTAAAAGATTTGGGGGTGAAAAAGTTAAAGCTGGGAGTATTTTAATCCGTCAAAGAGGGATGAAATTTAAGCCTGGGGCTAATGTTGGGTATGGAAAAGATTTCACTTTATTTGCATTAGTTGATGGGACTGTAAAATTTGATTATAAAGACACTCAACATAAGCGAGTAAATATTGTTACTTAGTAGAACTTTATAAATTTTTCAAAATGCTAAAAAATCCCTTTATTAAAGACTCAGTCACAAACAAATATCAAGTATTAATTAATCAAATTAATGCTCTCGAAAACAATTTAAAAACATTAACTGATGCAGACCTAAGAAATAAAACATTTCAATTAAAAAAACAATATCAACAAGAACAAGATTTAGACTCATTAATTGCTCAATCTTTTGCCATTACAAGAGAAGCAAGCTTACGAACTTTAGGTCTTCGACATTTTGATGTTCAATTAATTGGAGGCTTAGTTTTAAATAGTGGGGAAATTAGTGAAATGCGAACTGGTGAAGGGAAAACATTAGTTGCAACCTTACCAGCCTATTTAAATGCTTTAACAAATAAAGGTGTTCATATTGTTACGGTAAATGATTATTTAGCAAGTCGTGATCAAATTTCAATGGGACAAATCTATAGATTTTTAGGATTAGATACTGGTTTAATTCAAGAAGATATGGCCTTTTTAGAGCGACAACAAAACTATAAAGCTGATATTACTTATGTAACAAATAATGAAGTAGCTTTTGATTATCTCCGTGATAATATGGCATCGAATTTGAGCCAAGTAGTTCTACCACCTTTTAATTATTGTATTGTAGATGAAGTTGATTCAATCTTTATTGATGAAGCACAAGTTCCATTAATTATTTCTCAAGCGGTAGAAACTTGTATAGATAAATACATTGTTGCAGCAGAAGTTGCGGAATATCTGGAGGTTAATGTTCATTTTAAGGTCGATGAAAAGAATAGAAATATTATTTTAACTGAACAAGGAACAGCTCAAATTGAAAAAATCTTACAAGTTGAAGATTTATATAATCCGAATGATCCTTGGATTCCGTATATTTTAAGTGCAATTAAAGCGACTGCTTTATTCTTTCGAAATGTACATTATATTGTTCAAAACAATCAAATTATTATTGTTGATGAGTTTACTGGCCGGATTATGCCAGATAGAAGATGGAATGAAGGTTTACATCAGGCTGTTGAAGCAAAAGAAAGGGTTCCAATTAGACAGAACACAGAAACAGCGGCATCTATCACTTATCAAAATTTTTTCCTGTTATATCCCAAATTATCAGGTATGACCGGAACTGCTAAAACATCTGAAGTAGAATTTGAAAAAATTTATAATTTACCAGTAGAAGAAATACCTACCGCCCGGCCAAATCTCCGTAAAGATTTGCCAGACTTTGTTTATAAAGATAGTTTAACAAAATGGACTGCTATTGCAAAAGAGTGCAAATCTATTGCAAAAACAAAACAACCGATATTAATTGGTACAACAACTGTTGAAAGTTCAGAAATGTTAGCTGATCTATTAAAAGAGTATCAATTGTCGTACCAATTGTTAAATGCAAAACCAGAAAATGTAAAACGAGAATCAGAGATTGTAGCACAAGCTGGAGAAATTGGGAGTATTACAATTGCGACAAATATGGCAGGCCGGGGAACAGATATTATTCTAGGGGGAAACATTACATTTAAAGTCCGAAAACAGCTTTATAATATTTTAGTTTCGTATAAAAATTCTAGTGAACGTACCACAAATTCAATAGACTTAAATAAGACTTTTAGCCTAACAAATGATCTAATTTTTACTTCACAAAAGTTTTTAAGTGTTCTAACTACGTTACTTTATGATTCTACATTTTTAAGTTTATCATCAACTGAGATTTTGAAATTTTTAAACGAAATCGATCAAATTCGAATTCCTAAAATCCCTTATCAATGTTCAATTAAATTTTTATTAAATGAATTAATAAAATTTGAGAAAAAAAATCAAAGTATTAATAACAAAATTGTTAAAAATTTAGGCGGACTTTATATAATTGGGACTGAACGAAATAATTCCCGTCGGATAGACAATCAATTACGTGGTAGATGTGGAAGACAAGGTGACCCAGGAACTTCTAGATTTTTCTTAAGCTTAGAAGATTCATTATTTCGAAATTTTGGAAGTTCAAAACTCCAAAATTTTATGCAAAACCAACTTTTAGATGATCTACCATTAGAATCAAATTTATTAACGAAAAGTTTAGATGCTGCTCAAAAACGAGTAGAAGAAAGAGATTATGATGGACGAAAATACTTATTTGATTATGATGATATATTAAATAAACAACGTAATATCGTCTATTATGAGCGAAGAAAACTTTTAGAAAGCCAATCCCTCAGAGAAACAATTTTAGCTTATGGTGAACAAGTTATTAAAGATATTATAAATTTATTAAAAGATCCAAAAGTTATAAAAAGCAGTTTTCTAATTGAAGAACTTTTTAAAACAAGGTTAGTAAGTTTAACTGGTGATTTAAATAACATAGATTCATTTGAATTAAAAACTTACTTATTTCAAGAATTTTGGTTATCGTATGAATCAAAAGTCCTAGAATTTGAAATATGTCAAGTTGGTTTAATAAGATCCTTCGAACGTACAATTATTCTTTATTATACAGATATTGCGTGGAAAGAACATTTACAAAAAATTTCATTATTACGTGATGCAGTAGGGTGGAGAAGTTATGGACAACGCAATCCATTATTTGAATTTAAAGAAGAAGCTTATAATTTATTCCAAAATAGAAATATAATAATAAGACATTTATTAATTCGGGATTTTTTACATTCCTTTATCTTATAAAAATGCATTAGATTAAAAAAATATACATATATATATATTTATGACAAAACGTACTCTATCAAATAAAACTCGTTCGTCTGTTTTAAAAGTATCAGGTTTTCGTGCTCGTATGGCAACAGCTCAAGGAAGAAAAATAATACGAAATCGAAGAAAAAAAGGTCGAAAAAAATTAGCAATCCCACGTTAAAGAAATTAATTATTAGAGTGAATGAGTTTTGTTTACTCTAATAATAAACATTTTTTATGTAAAATTAATATAATAGTAATTTATTAAATAGAATTTTGATCGAACAATTTTATGAAATTTACTGATGAATTAACACTTTTATTAAAAGCTAGGTATCCCATAATTTATATTAATACAATTGAAGAAGACCGAGTAGAGTATATTATCCGCAAATATATTAAAACAAGTTTAAATCGAAGTATTTATAGTTGGGATTTTATTGATGGTTATACAAACAATCCAAATAATGAGGGATTTGCAAAGCGAAATCCAGTCCAGGCACTTGAACTTATTGAACGTTTAACCGCCCAAACTCCTGCTTTATTTTTATTAAAAGATTTTAATAGATTTTTAACAGATGTTTCAATTTCAAGAAAATTAAAAAATATAAGTAGAATTTTAAAACTTCAACCAAAAACAGTTATTATTGTTGGATCAGAGTTAACTATTCCAAAAGAATTGTCTGATTTAATTACAATTTTACAATTTCAATTACCAATTGAAAGTGAAATTAATTACGAATTAAAACGATTAATTGAATCATTAAATATTGATATTGATCAACAAATTTTAGAAAATTTAACAAGAGCATGTCAAGGTTTGTCACTGGAACGTATTAGACGTGTTTTATCAAAAATTATTGCTACTTATAAAACAATTGATGAAAATAGTATAAAACTCTTATTAAATGAAAAAAAACAAATTATTAGTCAAACAGAAATCTTAGAATATTGGTCAGTAGATGAAACGATTTCTAAAATTGGGGGAGTTGATAATTTAAAAAATTGGTTAAAAAAACGGAAAACTTCTTTCGGTCTTCAAGCATCAAATTATGGATTACCAACTCCACGTGGGTTATTA